ATAATCAATAAGGATTGGGATATGCGCAAAAATCCAAGATTTCATCTTTTCGCCCGGAGCATTAAGAGTCTTTTTTTTGCTTGAAATTTTCTTTTTTATTTTTACTTTTTTTTATTTTATAAGTTCATTTTTTTTTGATAAGTTCATTGAAGAAGTTTTATTTGCTCAGTAAGTTACTCCCACCCCTTTTTTTGTTTGTCCACTACTTCTTATGAATCGAAACAAACGAGTTCCGATAGAACTGGAAAATCAAATAAATAGTAATCTTTGACGAACAGGATCAATAATCATTATTATTTCCACACAAGAAAAGGAATTTTCCACCCTTTTCTTGTGTGGAAGATTAGGAAGACGAGTAATCCCTCCTAGAATCATTTGTTCCTTTCATTTATCCGCGTGTATTCCCCTCCTACTTATGCCTATTATCTATTAGAATTCGATTCTATTAGGTACAAAAAAACTATTGATGCATTACATGGCATTTACAATCTGCCAATGGGAGGCCTAGCATAGTCACAACACTCCCATTTTGATTGAAAAAAAGAAGGGGGGATCAAGTAGTCTTCTTCACAATATACATACTATTGCTAGGAATGGGATACAAGCAATTTCCGGCATCTCGCAGAAAAACAGTATAAACAAAGCAAGCAAAACATTTTCCATGATTTTTTTGAATCATACATAATTGCATCGATCACAACAATTCGGCTCTTTTTACCAGCTTGATGAATCCGTGGATCTAGAAATTCATTTCGGACAATTGAACCTTCTCAAACTGTTTCTTTTTTAGAACCAAAAAGATTTGTGCCAGAATAACAGATGCCAAGAAGAACAACAAACCTTGGACACGTAATGGATCTTGAAGTACTATTTCTGCATCTCCCTGACCAAATCCACCCACATTGGGATTACTCGTTAATGGTTGATCAAGCTTGATAGATTCACCCTCTGAAACAAGAAGTTCTGGTCCTGGAGGTATAATATCAACCACTTGGTGTCCATCCGATGCGTCAGCTATGGTTATTTCATACCCCCCTTTTTCTTTACGTACTATTCTGCTTACTATACCTGCTGCTGTAGCATTATAGACTGTATTGTTACTCTTGTTCCCATCGGGATAAATCTGACCTCTTCCCCTGTTCCCACCTACATATATGGGATACTTTAAGAAGTGAACGTCTTTCTTAGTATCAGGGTCCGGGGAAAGAATGGGAAAGACGATTTCACTATATTTCTGACCAGGAACAGGACCTACCACAAGAATATTTCTTTTAGTGGGGCGATAACTCTGAAAAGACAGATTGCCTATCTTTTCTTTCATCTCGGGAGAAATACGATCGGGGGGAGCTAATTCGAATCCCTCGGGTAAAATAAGAACAGCCCCCACATTCAAAGCCCCCTTTTTCCCATTAGCAAGAACTTGTTTCAGTTGCATATCATAAGGGATTCTAACAACTGCTTCAAATACAGTATCAGGAAGCACAGCTTGTGGAACCTCAATATCCACGGGCTTATTAGCTAAATGGCAATTGGCGCATACAATACGCCCAGTTGCTTCTCGTGGATTTTCATAACCCTGCTGCGCAAAAATGGGATATGCATTTGAAATAGATGTCCGAGTTATGACATATATCATGATCGATACGGAAATGAATCGAGTCATCTGTTCCTTTACCCAAGAAAAGGTATTTCTATTTTGCATGGTCCAATTATTGATCCCGGAAATTTCTACAATAAATTAGGTAGGTAGCTAGTATAGTTCCCTATCCACGATTCTGCCATTGTACTGGAGGGGGAATCCCTTAGACGGGTAGAAGTATAAAGAGTGAGTCAGATTAAAAATGGTTTGTTTATGTACGAAGTAACATTCGGATTTGATTGATATCGGCAGATCAAATGAGTTCGTCATTCATTCATTGAATGATAAACCACTACAAGTGAAGGAGATACACGATTTAAATAATGGAAGATCCAATATTTCAAAATTGTATCTAGAATGACTGGAAAAGTGGAAACAAGACCAGATATAATTTGATTGTTATGAGCAAATCCAAAATCTTTGTAGACCGAACCAATCATTAGTTCCCAACCATGGGGCGAGTGGAATCCGATACATAAATCAGTTAATAAAAGAATAGAAAAAGCTTTTATTGTGTCGCTTAAGTTATAGAGGAATTCCTGAACCCAAGAATTAAGAATGACAAGTTCTTCATTACCCAGAATAGAATAACCACTTAGAATAGCAAAACAGATTATATTTGTCGAGAAATGCAAAATTATATGGATATGATCTTCATTGTGCATTTTGACCAATTGTATTGTTTCTTTGTGGATTCCTATACGAAGCTTTTGTATCTGTGTCTCCGGGTACTCCTTTATCATTTCGTCCAACAGGAATAGTTGTTCTAATTCTATGAATCTTTCTAGAACGTTCTTCTCTTGAATATCATTCAAAAAAGTTTCGGATTGCCTTGTATTCCACCAATTAGTAACTAAAGGTTCCAGACTTTTATTAAATGAGAGAGAGATCCACCAGGGCAAAAAGACTATAGATGCAAGATATGGGAGGGGAGTCAATGCTTTCTTTTTTGGCACTTTTAATCTGTTCTGTAAATTGTTAATGAAACTGCTTCATTCGCCGACTCTATCTGATCCGATATTTCTATGAAGCATGAGTTCTATAACAAGGTATGGAACCTATGGATCGGATCTATTCCTTCTTTTTTTTTTTGAATTGTTTAGTCCTTGGATCTAGAAAGAATATAGAAATAGAATAAAGGTCCGTTTCGAATGAAGAAATAATCAAGTTCCCAGATATCTCAATTGGTCAAATTCGAACCAATTGTATCTTCATTTGTTCCTTTCGATGAATGCCCGAAAAACCACTTGAAGTAATGAATATTATTCGGATTTCGAGACGAAAGAACTCCCCCTGGATCAATCAATTATTTCGAAATGTTTCACTGGCTACCCACAGCCCAGGAATAATTGAGGGGATATTTCTGAAGAATATTGATGATGAAATCCGAAATGGGTGGCAAAACAAGAGAGAAATTGAATAGTTATGAGAGATCCAATTGTTTGGTCATCAAGGAGCAAAAGAAAGGATAAAAAAAAAAGAAACATCGATTGACGAAAGAGAGATAATTTACGAGATACGATCCATCTGTATCTAACGTATCAATTCAAAATATTGGTCCTAAAAAGATGAATTCTGTACTGTATTCCGAAATGTTCTGATATGTGTGATGAATACATACTTATTAGATTTGTTACTAGTATGAAAGAATTGAGTTTAGTTCCATATGTAAAAAAAAGAGTTTTGGTGGATAAAAATAGCTTCTTATTATGGTTGTTCCGTATTCGTCCGCCTGCTTTATTCTATGGGCCACAACACAACGGTATTACCAACGGAACGGGGGAAATAGAATCGAACATGTTTTGCTCGAATAAACGTTCCGAAGAAACTTCAGTTATATTAAAAAGGGGATTCCTGAGTTCCTTCCCTCATGCGGAGAAAGCATTCATTCTTCAGTTCATTTCAAAATACTTCAATTGGTACGCGCAAGAAATAGGCCAATTCAGCAGCTTTTTGTTCAATTTCTCGTGGAGTAAAATTCTCATCGGTACGAGTCAAGGGAATGGCTCCCTGGCCTCTGATTTCCATATAAAGGACACGACGAGGATAAAGACCCTCTTTAACTTCCATTCTGATTGACTGGATATCTCTCATAAGGAATCGAAGGAAGATGCGACGATTTATTCCAGGAAATCCCCAACGAAAAATACACACTATTCCTTCTTTTCTATCAAAAAGATCATAACCACTACCTACATTCCACGAAATTGTGCACCACAAATAGGAACTAATGAACAGACCAGCGATCCCGTAGAAAGACATCACGATTCCTTGGGGAAAAAAAAGGATTTCCTGAGAGGGAAATACGGATATCAGATTCCTACCAAGATAACTGGAAGTTCCAACCAATAAGAATCCTAGTGAACCTAAAAAAAGGATACAGGCCCAGCAGAAATTACTTGTTTTTCGAGACCCCGTTATAAGTTCTATCCATATACGTTCGGATTGCCAGTTCATACTCGATCCAGTTGCATTCTATTGGAATTGAGAGAATAGAATAAGCCAAATGAATTTGACTTTACTTTTTTTTTGTTTTGATCCCGAAGTAACTCTCATCAACTAGCACTATTATGATGTAAACCATTAGGAGTAATTCATCGAATTGGTTAGATATAAAATAATAACATCCCCTTCATATGATCCCACTATGTATATCTACATACATATAGATACATTGACTTTCTATTTCAGATATTCGCTGATCTATTTGAAAACAAAAACAGCTATACCCACATACAATATACATGCATTTATCCATATATCATGGATCTGCATGCATAACAATAACAGCTTTTTGATTTGTGCTCGGAGGGAGTCACATGTCGTACCGTACCCTATTCCACTAAAAGATATCTGTATTATGATCCAAGTCCAAGTGTTAAAATAAATTGATGAGATTTGATCCCATCGGATCTAAACAATCTTGTTTTTTTGAACATGAAGAGATAAAGAAGCCATTGCAATTGCCGGAAATACTAGGCCCACTAAAGGCACAAAAATAGAGGGTAAATTGAAATCTGTCATAGAATAGGTGCCTCGATTTAATATTTGTACTTATTAGAAATTTGTACTTGTTAGAAATATATCTTATGATAAGTATATTTATTATAAGTATATAATAAGTGCAAGGAATGTAGAACTAAATAAGTGTACCTATTCATCTTTCTACACAAAATATATGTATGATAATCCGCTTTTTTATTCTTGTTCTCCCGTCCTTATCTTATAATAAAGAGTTTCTTACGAGTTCCCTAAGGATTCGTTAGAATACGATCCAACAGGGATTCATAGTAAAAAAAAGGAGGTTCTCGGGAGATATAGATATAGAAATATGCAACATTTCTATTATAGATTTTCATTA